TTATTATTGCAATTTCCTGAGTGGTCTGAGGATTTAAAAGAATGGAATAGAGAAATGCATGTTAAATGCACCTATAACGGTGTTCAATTATCAGAAAGAGAATTTCCGAAAAATTGGTTACTAGACGGTATTCAGATAAAGATCTTATTTCCTTTCTGTCTGAAACCTTGGCACAAATACAAGCTACGATCCTCTCATAGAGATCTAATGAAAAAGAAAGGAAAAGGGCAAAAAGAGGATTTTTGCTTTTTAACAGTTTGGGGAATGGAAGCTAACCTTCCTTTTGGTTCTCCCCGAAAACGGCCTTCTTTTTTTGAACCCATTTTTAAGAAACTCGAAAAAAAAATTGGAAAATTTAAAAGGAAGTATTTTCTAGTTCTAAGATTTTTAAAAGAAAGAACAAAATTCTTTCTAAGAGTTTCAAAAGAAACAAAAAAATGGATTATCAAAAGCATTCTATTTATAAAAAAAATAAACGACGAACTTTCAAAAGTGAATCCAATTCTATTATTTAGATCGAGAGAAGTAGATGAATCGAAGAAAACTAAAAAAGAAAAAGATTCTATAATCAATAATCAGATAATTCATGAATCCTTTAGTCAAACTCGATCTACGAATTGGACAAATTATTCACTAACAGAAAAAAAAATGAAAGATCTAACTGATAGAACAAGCACAATTCAAACTCAAATAGAAAGAATTACAAAAGAGAAAAAAAAAGCAACTCCAGTAAAAAAAATGAGTCCTAACAAAAAAAGTTATAATGTTAAAAAATTAGAATCACCAAAAAGCATTTGGCAAATATTAAAAAGAAGAAATGTTCGATTAATCCGTAAATTAAATTATTTTATAAAATTTTTCATTGAAAAGATATACATAAATATCTTTCTATCTATCATTAATATTCCCAGAATCAATACCCAACTTTTTCTTGAATCAACAAATAAAATTATTGATAAATACATTTACAATACTGAAATAAGTCACGAAAGAATTGATAAAACAAATCAAAAGAAAATTTACTTTATTTCCAATATAAAAAATTCACAGATTTTTTTTGACTTATCCTCCTTGTCACAAGCATATGTATTTTACAAATTATCACAAACACAAATTATTAACTTGTATAAGTTAAGATCTGTTCTGCAATATCACGGAACATCTTTTTTTCTTAAGACTGGAATAAAGAATTTTTTTGGAACACAAGGCATATTTCATTCCGAATTAAATCATAAGAAACTTCGGAATTCTGGAATAAATCAATGGAAAAATTGGTTAAGAGGTCATTATCAATACAATTTATCTCAGATTAGATGGTCTAGATTAATACCACCAAAATGGCGAAATAGAGTCAAGCAACGTCGTACGGCTCAAAATAATAAGGATTTAAACAAACGAGATTCATATGAAAAAGGCCAATTAATGCATTCCAACAAACAAACTGATTATGGAGTATATTCATTACCAAGTCAAAAAGACAATTTTCAAAAATACTATAAATATGATCTTTTATCATATAAATCTATTAATTATGAAAACAAGACGACCTCATATATTTATGGATCACCATTACAAGGAAATAAGAACCAAGAAATTTCTTATAATTACAACACACATAAGCACCAATTATTTGATATGCTCGGAGGTACCCCTATCAATAATTATCTAGGAGAGGGTGATATTATGTATATGGATAAAAATATGGATCGAAAATATTTTGATTGGAAAATTCTCAATTTTTGTCTTAGAAAAAAAGCCAATATTGAAGCATGGATCGAACTCGATACCAACAATAATAAAAATACTAAAACCACTATTAATAATTATCAAATAATTGAAAAAATTGATAAGATAGGTCTTTTTTATCTTACGATTCATCAAAATCAAGAAATCAATCCACCCAATCAAAAAAGATTTGTTTTTGATTGGATGGGAATGAATGAAAAAATACTAAATCGTCCCATATCGAATCTGGAATTTTGGTTCTTCCCAGAATTTGTGCTACTTTATAATGCCTATAAAATGAAACCATGGGCTATACCAAGCAAATTACTTCTTTTAAATTTAAATATAAATGAAAATCTTAGTGAAAATCAAAACATCAATGGAAAGCAACAAAAGGATCTTTTTATTCCATCGAATGAAAAAAAATCTTTTGCATTAAAAAAGAATCGAAATCAACAAGAAAAAGAACCCGCAGGCAAAGGAAATCTTGGATCAGATGCACAAACCCAAGGAGATCTTGGACCCCTTCTTTCAAACCAACAAAAAGATATTGAAGAAGATTATCCTGGGTCAGATATGAAAAAACGTAAAAATAAAAAACCATACAAGAGCAACACGGAAGCAGAACTCAATTTCTTTCTGAAAAGGTATTTACTTTTTCAATTAAGATGGGATGATGCTTTGAATCAAAGGATGATCAATAATATTAAGGTATATTGTCTCCTGCTTAGACTGATAAATCCAAGAGAAATTGCTCTGTCCTCTATTCAAAGGA